GAAATCAAATTCAAATATCAAATAAAGAAATAAAATAAAAATCAAATGAAAATATTCAATAATTTTCAATTTTTTGAAAAAGTCAAGGTTTTCTTTTTTTTTAGCGTCCGTCTATAATGACTGATGAATCAAGAACTTTCAATTGAAACTAAACGAATTCTTTAAATTAGTTTTTATTACCGTCATATCTGGATTGAGACTTAGGTAAATGTTTTATTCATATATGTATTAAAAGAACATATCTAATTTAGCTCTTTCATGCCTATTCTAACTAGTTATTTTGGTTTTTTACTGGCTGCTTCAACTATAACCCCAGCTATATTTATTGGTTTGAACAAGATACGACTTATTTGAAATGAATGAAATTCAATAAACAATTTACAAAAATCAAAATCAAAGCCTCCCAGAATATTTTATTTCAGTTATTCTATGGTTCTCAATTGCAAATTCCCGGTCATTGAGATTCACGGATAATTCAGATTAATATTTAGGGATAGATCTTACCTATCTTTTTATTCCCTAAAACAAATCGAAATGATTGAAGTTTTTCTATTTGGAATCGTCTTAGGTCTAATTCCTATTACTTTAACAGGATTATTTGTAACTGCATATTTACAATACAGGCGCGGTGATCAGTTGGACCTTTGATTGAGTAACATTTCTTTTTTTGATTGACCTCCTACAAGGAGGAGGTCAAATTTAAGTTGCAATTAGACTTTGTTTTGTTAAGTTATTTCATTGTAATTCGACATAACATAAACGGAATCACGCTCTGTAGGATTTGAACCTACGACATCGGGTTTTGGAGACCCGCGTTCTACCGAACTGAACTAAGAGCGCTTTCTTATATCCTATAACAGTAGATACGATTGTAACTATAACAGTAGATACGATTGTAAAGTGTAAAGAAAAGGATTTTTTTACCCCCGAGGGGTTTTGTGTACATGTACATATAGTATGTATAAACAAAAGATTATGTCCAAAATTTCCCGATCTTACTCAATGAATCCCTCGTAACTTTCCATAGGAGAAAGAATAGGTAGGGATGACAGGATTTGAACCTGTGACATTTTGTACCCAAAACAAACGCGCTACCAAGCTGCGCTACATCCCTTTTAAAAATTGTTGTACAGTGTCATTGTATAAAATACATGTCTTGTTTTCCACATCCTTCTTTTTTGCTCTACCTATATAGATAGGTAGAAAATGTTCTTGTCATTTTTTTTAGGGAGCGGAAATTTTGAATCTGCTGGGTCATTGTACATATGCATTTTAGTTAGTAATTCCTAATTCTAATTTTATTTCAAGCAAAAACAAATGATCTTGAACTAAAATATCGGGTTATCTATGATCTATGTATTATAATATCGAACTAGGACTATATATGTATTACAATATACAATACAAATAAAGAATTAAAATAAATAAGAAAAAAATAGAAAATAAAAGAAGAAGGAGGATTTTCAATGCGAGATATAAAAACATATCTCTCAACGGCACCTGTGCTAACCACTCTATGGTTTGGGTCTTTAGCAGGTCTATTGATAGAAATTAATCGTTTATTTCCAGATGCCTTGTCATTCCCCTTTTTTTCATCCTGATTGAATTCTTGTATTGATCTGTGAAGAAATGAAGAAGATTTGAGATACAATTCTACGTAACATGGCTCCAATTTCGCTTCCTTTTTCTTTCCTATCCTAAAAAAAAAAGAAAGAGAAAGAGTGTATCGAACCTCAGTCAAAATACAGTGAATTTACGATAGAATTTTTGGGAAAAGAAATGGAAATGTGAATCCAGTCTAGGGGCGACGAAATTTTAACATAGAAAGAATAAAATACTGAGATTAGGATAGAAATAATTCATAGTTAGAAAAAATTGTATTAATTAATTATTACGAGATTCTTAATATTCTTCTATTAATGAATATGACTCTTTTTCTTTATAGTTATAGTTATTCATAGTAATTCTATTTTAGATTATAGTACTCCGAAGTCATTCGAATTCTAATAATTCGAAAAATAAAATATTTACAAATTACATTTCTAGTTAGTAACTTTTATTAATATAGTCTAGATATAGAATATATATTTTTTTTTATTTGGTTCGGATCAAAAAGAAAATGAAGAGAGTTCTAAAGTGAAGTCGATCCAAAATGAAAAGGAGGTTCATGGCCAAGGGTAAAGATATCAGAATTATAGTGATTTTGGAATGTACCTGTTGTGTTCGAAAGGGTGTCAATAAAGAATCGCCAGGCATTTCTAGATATATTACTCAAAAGAATCGACACAATACACCCAATCGACTAGAATTTAGAAAATTTTGTCGCTATTGTCAAAAGTATACGATTCATGGGGAAATAAAGAAATAGGTGGAACGGAATGTGTGTGTGATTTTTCCAAGTAGCGGGAAGAGTAAGAACTTTACATCTTAACATATATAATACAAACCAAATCCTATTTTGGTCGAATCTTAAATAAATAAGAAAAAAAAGAGAATTATAATTATATTTTATAGATTCTTTTATATAGAAGGAATAAACAAACAAGGAATAAGCAAACCATGGATAAATCCAAACAACCTTTTCGTAAATCCAAGCGATCTTTTCGTAGGCGTTTACCCCCAATTGGATCGGGGGATCGAATCGATTATAGAAACATGAGTTTAATTAGTCGATTTCTTAGTGAACAAGGAAAAATCTTATCTAGACGGACGAATAGGTTGACCTTGAAACAACAACGATTAATTACTATTGCTATAAAACAAGCTCGTATTTTATCTTTGTTACCTTTTCGTAATAATGAGAAACAATTGGAGAGAGTGGAGTCGATCCCTAGAACTACTGGTCCTAGAACCAAAAATAAATAGATATACTCCTCAAAACTCCAATTGAGGACTCAAGCTTATATTAATTTTTGCTCGAAAAAACTAGAATCCAGATTTTATTTTTGTATTATAAAAAAGGAAAAATGGGGAAGAAATCTTTTTTTATTGAAAAATATTCGTTTATTCTTACTACTCAAATCTTAATTTCTTTTTATTCTATCTTCCCGGAGTCCTTTCTCCGGGAAATCCTGTTTCAATCATTCTTGTTTTATGTATAATAGATTCTATTAAGATTCTTTTATTCCCTTATTTGATTTGTATTTTTTTTTTATTTTTGATTGATGATTTTATTTGAAATAATATCAAAACAATTCTTATTTGATAGGGCTATTTGCGCAAGTATTTTACGATTCAGAAGCAATTGTCTCTTGTACAGATTGTTGATGAATAGGCTATAACTATAGAATAGCCTATCCTCACGAGTTACCGCATTTATCCGAGTGATCCACAAACGACGAAAATCTCTCTTTTTCCTGCTCCTATCTCGATGAGAGGAAACCAAAGCTCTCATTCTTTGTTGAATAGTCGTTCGAGTAAGTCTTGAATGAGCCCCTATAAAGGTTGATGCAAATAAACGAATTTTTTTTCGACGTCTCCGAGCTGTATATCCTCGTTTAACTCTGGTCATTGAATCAAATGAAACTTTCTTGAATAACTAATTGATTTCTCTTCTTTCAGTCATCCTTTTCTTCCGGTCAATTAATAACAAAACGGATTCTTCCAATATATAAAATATAAATTCCAATGGCTTTTGCGACTATGACCTTCCCGACCACGATTTTTTCTTTCTTCTAAGGTATCTCGCCTGTAAATAAGAAATTCGACTGCTACTAAATAAAAAAGAATAGTGGGTTTCCTCGTTTCTATGGCAACTTCTGAAACGGTGAGGTCCTCTCTATACACCGGAGCCTCTTCTTTCATTTCATCGAATTTTATTGTGAACTTGTATAGTTCACACTCTTTGGCTCTACCCATCCATTTTTCAATTAGAATTCTTTTTTCAATTCTAATTAGAAAGTAATAGTCCTTTTCACAAAAAAAGCTATCCATACAGTGACGGCATTTAATTCTGAAAGTTGGCTAGGTAGCTGACCTTGTTAGTCCGTTTTTTCAAGAAAAGGAATAGGAGCATAACCTTTTTCCTCCGCTTAATGGATAACTATTTGTTACCAATGGAGAATTCCTTCTCATCTCAAACGGAGTGATTGGATTTGCACCAATAGAAACCATAAATTCATAACATAATTAGATAGATGATAGATCTTTATTTTTAGATACTAGTAAATTAAATGGCCGTCTTCCACTCTATCTATCCTAATTCATTGATAGTGGTCGTTGATACTTTTGCATTTCTTCAAACTCATCATGATCTGAACTGAACGAGTCGCACATACACCCTAGTACATGTTCCTCGACGCTGAGGACATCCTCGAAGCGCGGGAGATTTCGTGACATTTCTTATTGGCTGTCTTGCGTTTCTAATAAGTTGTTTAATGGTTGGCATGGCGTGTCTATAGAATCTCATTCTAGATAGAATAGAGCGGGTTGGCTTAGATCGATCTTAACCTGATGGTTGATGATTATGAATGATTTCTATTCACACGGAAATTTCAAATTTTGAAACGGAATTCTTATATTTATATGGAATTTATATGGAATCCCTAGTATTTTCATTTTCGATCGCTACAAGATCAACGATGCCATAAGCTTGGGCTTCTGTTGCTGACATAAAAACATCCCTTTCCATATCTTCGGATATAACCCATAAAGGATTGCCCGTTCTTTGTACATAAACTTTTGTGAGAGTTTCGCGAAGCTTCAATAGTTCTTCTGCTTCCAGAATAAAATCCCCTGCTTGTGCCTCGTAAAAAGAACTAGCAGGTTGGTGAATCATAACCCTGATGATATTGATATAACATCATGAATGGTTCTTCTATCTATATATCGCACGATTGGGTTAAAGTAAGGGATAATCAAAATAACAATAAAAAATAGAATTTAACAACCGTACGGGCATCTTTTGTACATTGCATACGGCTCTGCAATGGAATTTATCTTTTCGATAGAAGAAATTCTATCGAAAAGAAGAAAAAGAACCCATCCGATCCAAATCGTTAAATGATCCATTTACCACCCTTCCTTTCGTAGTAGTAAAAAAGATACTATGATGGTTCTGTTGCTTTATATGTTTATCTCGTCTGTGGTTTAGCAATCCCAAAGTTTCTTTTTGATATGATCCAAGAAGGAGAAATTTATTTTTTCTATTTTTTTGACTCTTTCTTATCATAACATAAAAATAAGAAAGATACTTCTGGTGTGGAAGAATAATGGTTTGTGACGCTGAAATTGACTCTTGCTTGACACATAAAATCAATTTGGGAATAACCCTTCTTTCATACTACTATCTCGATACAAAATCTCATGTTAGAAAAAAAACACTAATGGTGTTTGTTCATATCGAACTCGAAGTGCCATGCTATTATTACTTATTCTTTATTTGATTCATATTCGATACAGCGAAGGCATAGTATTTTTTTCTCAAATAAAAAAAAAACTCATTGGCGCCAAGCGTGAGGGAATGCTAGACGTTTGGTAATTTCTCCTCCAACCAGAATGAAAGATCCCATTGAAGCGGCTAATCCCATACATACTGTATGTACATCCGGTGACACAAATTGCATAGTATCATAAATGGCTATTCCTGGTATTACCCATCCGCCTGGAGAATTTATAAACAAATAAAGATCCCTAGTATCATCCTCTATGCTGAGGTATACCATGAGACCAACAAGTTGATTCGAGATCTCGCTATCAACCTCTTGGCCTAAAAAAAGTAATCTTTCTCGATGAAGTCGGTTGATTAGGGAAAAATTGTATCCCTGAGGAACCGTACGTGCACCTTTGGATGCATACGGTTCGAAAGAATTGCGAAAAAAAAATCAATGTATTGATTCCAGTCCTATTTCTTTTTTTTTTAACATGAGTTTTGCCCTCCTTCCCTATATTCTATAATGTAGAATATAAAAAAGAATTTTATGAACTTATTGAACTAACTTCTCATTGATGTATTGTTTCATCGAAATTCAAATTACGATGTAATTTTCTTGTTCCTGAATGGACCCTTTCAATTCTTTTAGGTTCTTGTTCTACTCCGGGGGAAGATTTGCCCGAATTCCATTTGCGCATATAGGTCAAATGATTCCAGTACCACTTCTTTTTTTTTTCAATTGTTTCATAACTTTCCCCAAAAAATTCGATGTATTAATAATACTACTCTATTGGTAGGCAGTTTTAGATTATCCCTATAGTAAGTATATAAATAGTCTATGATACAAGTGGTAATCGTGCAATCATCATATATTCTACATAATAGATTATATTAGAATATTCTATTATAGTTCTATTATAGTAAATTATATTATATTCTATTTAATTATTAATGAATTTCATAATTTATTAATACTTTAATTAAATTTATATTTTATTTTTATATTCTTTATTTAATATCTCTTATTTAATTATCTAATATTATTATATTTTTATATTTTTTAATTATATTTTTTTTTCTATTTCTATTTAATATTTCTTATTTATATTACTACATTTACACTCCCATTCTATTACTTTTACTCTTACCATTTCCAATTTGGTATTCTCTGAACGGAGCCTGGATACTTTATCAGTCCAAGTAAACCATCAATTATTTGAATTGATAATATTCATCCCCAATAGGAATTTTTGTGCTTCACGCTCCAAATTATTGATTGTTCAATCAATACAAGATTGAATATCTATTTATTGGATTGGGCGAAATAGAGAATACTCGATCGGGGGAGATAACGGGGAAATACCATATGATCCATATGTCTGACAAGTCGCACTATACGTCAACCCAAGCTGCATCTTCCTCTCCAGGATTCCGAAAAGGTACTTTTGGAACACCAATGGGCATTAAGATAAAAAAAAATGAAGTACTATACTTTACTTTAATATGGAAACGTAACAATGGGTTTTATTGTCTTCATCATTTTTTCTCTTTCTTTTCTATTTTTATATCTTATAATATGAGTATTAGTAGTATTAGCATATTTCTATATTTTTCTATATTCTAATCTAATATATTCTATATATTTATTTTCTATAATATTCATTCTATTTTTATATCTTTTCATTTTCTTTCTATATATTATAGAAAATAGAACTTAATATTATTAGATAGATAGATTATTATCTAGATAGAATTAGAGTATTTAGAGTATATATTAAGTATATAGATTCTAATTTAGAATATTAGTATATAGATATATACTTTATATATAGGAATATAGGACTGGAAGGTTCATAGAGGAAGACAGAATGAATAAATAAAAATTGTAACGAACGGAATCGATCAGATCAGCTGATTGTTCGAATGATTTCAAATTATAAAAAGTATCTATGCATTCTTTTTCCCTCAAAATCCTCCCATTGCGTATTGGTACTTATCGAGTATAGAATAAGATCTGTTTCTCTTTGTTCTTCTAAATAGAAATAAATAGAATTGTTCCCTTCTCTTTCTATTTCATTAAAAAGAAAAGAAGGGAATACAAATAAATATAAATCTTTTCCTATACAAAATCTACCGAACAGGTGAAATACACGGTCTAGTCTTTTCCAATGCGATAAAGTTACATAATGTCTATTTCTTTTTCAGAAAGGGGTATTTACATGGGTTTGCCTTGGTATCGTGTTCATACTGTTGTATTGAATGATCCCGGTCGATTACTTTCTGTACATATAATGCATACAGCTCTAGTTTCTGGTTGGGCCGGCTCGATGGCTCTATATGAATTAGCGGTTTTTGATCCCTCTGACCCTGTTCTTGATCCAATGTGGAGACAAGGCATGTTCGTTATACCCTTCATGACTCGTTTAGGAATAACAAATTCGTGGGGGGGTTGGAGTATCTCGGGAGGAACTATAACGAATCCGGGCATTTGGAGTTATGAAGGCGTGGCAGGGGCACATATTTTGTTTTCTGGCTTGTGCTTCTTGGCAGCTATCTGGCATTGGGTGTATTGGGACCTAGAAATATTCTGTGATGAACGTACGGGAAAACCTTCTTTAGATTTGCCCAAGATCTTTGGAATTCATTTATTTCTTTCAGGAGTCGCTTGCTTTGGCTTTGGTGCATTTCATGTAACAGGCTTATATGGTCCTGGAATATGGGTGTCTGATCCTTATGGACTAACCGGAAAAGTACAATCTGTAAATCCAGCGTGGGGTGCGGAAGGTTTTGATCCTTTTGTTCCGGGGGGAATAGCTTCTCATCATATTGCAGCAGGTACATTGGGCATATTAGCGGGTCTATTTCATCTTAGTGTCCGTCCGCCTCAACGTCTATACAAAGGATTACGCATGGGTAATATTGAAACTGTGCTTTCCAGCAGTATTGCTGCTGTTTTTTTTGCAGCTTTCGTTGTTGCTGGAACTATGTGGTATGGTTCAGCAACTACCCCAATCGAATTATTTGGCCCCACTCGTTATCAGTGGGATCAGGGGTACTTCCAGCAAGAAATATATCGAAGAGTTGGGGCCGGACTAGCCAAAAATCTGAGCTTGTCGGAAGCTTGGTCTAAAATTCCCGAAAAATTAGCTTTTTACGATTACATTGGTAATAATCCGGCGAAAGGAGGATTATTCAGAGCAGGCTCAATGGATAGCGGGGATGGAATAGCTGTTGGATGGTTAGGGCACCCCATATTTAGAGATAAAGAAGGGCGCGAACTCTTTGTACGTCGTATGCCTACCTTTTTTGAAACATTTCCGGTAGTTTTGGTAGATGGAGACGGAATTGTGAGGGCCGATGTTCCTTTTAGAAGGGCAGAATCCAAGTATAGTGTTGAACAAGTAGGGGTAACTGTTGAATTCTATGGTGGCGAACTCAATGGAGTCATTTATAGTGATCCTGCTACTGTAAAAAAATATGCTAGACGTGCCCAATTAGGTGAAATTTTTGAATTAGACCGGGCTACTTTGAAATCCGATGGTGTTTTTCGTAGCAGTCCAAGGGGTTGGTTCACTTTTGGGCATGCTACGTTTGCTTTGCTCTTCTTTTTCGGACACATTTGGCACGGCGCCAGAACCTTGTTCAGAGATGTTTTTGCCGGTATTGATCCAGATTTGGATGCTCAAGTGGAATTTGGAGCATTCCAAAAACTTGGAGATCCAACTACAAGGAAACAAGTAGTCTGATACAAAATTCCTTTGCCATCTTTTGTCTCTATTTTTTTTTTATTTTATTCTGGTTATTCTGGTATTTAGAGTATATAAATTTAGATTTCTATTATATTTATATATAGTTATATAGTATTTAGCTATTTAGTATTTATAATTTGTTAATTTCTATAATTAAGCTAGAATTTCTCTTTTCTATATTAATTGAATCTATTATCTATTTCATTTCATATTCAATATTTCCTAATATATTAATCTAATTATTAATCTAATATACCAATACTAATATATAAATTAGATAAATATCTATTTATTTTCTATTTTCTTTCTATATTTTTCTTATTTTTATGTATAATTTTTATGTATAAATAGATATAAATAAAATAATATATTTTATTAGACTATTAGAATAATATAAAAAAAAAATTAGAAATAGAATAAGAATAATACAATATAAATATAGAAGAAATAGAATTAATAAGATATGACTATATATTATGACTATATATTATATATATATAGTAACTAATAGTAATAGTTAGTAATGTAATAGTTAGTACATAGTAAATTGGAAATCTCAATTTATAATTTCTTTAGTAAATGATCCAAAATGAATAGGTGTGGAAGCTATAATTGTAAACCACGATCAAATCTATGGAAGCATTGGTTTATACATTCCTCTTAGTTTCAACTTTAGGGATAATTTTTTTCGCTATCTTTTTTCGAGAACCACCTAAAGTTCCAACTAAAAAAATGAAATGATTTTTCATTATTTCCATTGAAGTAATGAGCCCCAATATTCATATGGGGCTCATTACTTCAACTAGTCCCCATGTTCTTCGAAGGGATCTCTTAATTTTTGAGAGGGTTGCCCAAAAGCGGTATATAAGGCATACCCAGTAAAGCTTACAAGTAACCCGGATATGGAGATGGCGACTAGGGTTGCTGTTTCCATTTTTTCGATAATTTCAAGATCACAAAGGATCACGATAATGTCGTTTATTTACAACTACAACGGAATGGTATACAAAGTCAACAGATTTCAACCTATGATGAAAGAGGATTTATGGCTACAAAAACCGTTGAGAGTAGTTCTAGATCTGGGCCAAGACGAACTGGCGTAGGGAGTTTATTGAAACCATTGAATTCGGAATATGGAAAAGTAGCTCCAGGGTGGGGGACTACACCACTTATGGGAGTTGCAATGGCTCTATTTGCAATATTTCTATCTATTATTTTAGAAATTTATAATTCATCTGTTTTACTGGATGGAATTTCAATGAATTAGTTCATAAAAACTAGGAAGTCCTAGTTTTTCAATCAAAAATTATTATTTTACTTATACTTACTTAATACTTTAACTTAATATTACCTAAGACTTGGATTTCATTCTGGTAGTTCGATCGTGAAATTTATTTGTTTCGATATTTCATTTCCGGAATATGAGCGTGTGACTTGTTATAATTGATCCTATTGATAATACAGAGAATGGACCTGTCATCTCTATCAAGATGATTCTACCTCGTCAGATATTTATTATAGTCTCTGAAGCACGGACTATATAGAATAGATCAAGAAAAGAAATATTTGAACTATGATTCATACCTATTATTCAGACCTCGCAACCGGATTAAAAAAAAAATGGAAAGGAAATAGGTCTTTTATAAATAAAACAATTTTTTCTTTCATACTTCTTTTGACCAAAATAAACCTCTTTCTCTATATTTTGTTGAGTTATTACATTCATTGAAGAAGTGATGATCAAATGGTTTTTACTCAGAAAACCTTTGAGTTTAGTTTTGGCTTTCTTAAATCATCGTGGTTCTAGTATGAATCTGAGGTTTCAATTGATTCATAGGGTCTCAACAAGAGAATTCCTATCAAACAAAAAAAAGATAGGGAAGAGAAGATTCAAGAGGCCTGTCACGATTAACATAAAGAAAGATGGATGAGCCAACTTGAGATTTTATTTCTTAGCATTATCATCACAAAGAAGAGATTCCGGATTTTTCTTACTTCGTATCTTTGGGTCAAATCGAGTTAAGCGGCTAAGCCACAAGAAGTTTGAAACTCTCTATTCCATATCCGTTGAACCCAGTATTTGTGTGTTTCGGTTTGAGCCGTACGAGATGAAATTCTCATATACGGCTCTCAGAGGGGGAGTCTTTCTTGGGTTACCTATCTCAATAAAGTATATGATTGGTTCGAGGAACGTCTCGAGATTCAAGCGATTGCAGATGATATAACTAGTAAATATGTTCCTCCTCATGTCAACATATTTTATTGTCTAGGGGGGGTTACGCTTACTTGTTTTTTAGTACAAGTAGCTACGGGTTTTGCTATGACCTTTTACTATCGTCCAACTGTTACAGAGGCTTTTTCCTCTGTTCAATACATAATGACTGAGGTCAACTTTGGTTGGTTAATTCGATCAGTTCATCGATGGTCAGCAAGTATGATGGTTCTAATGATGATCTTGCACGTATTTCGTGTGTATCTTACAGGTGGTTTTAAAAAACCCCGCGAATTAACTTGGGTTACAGGGGTGGTTCTTGCTGTATTGACCGCATCTTTTGGCGTAACTGGTTATTCCTTACCCCGGGACCAAATTGGCTATTGGGCAGTAAAAATTGTAACAGGCGTGCCTGAAGCTATTCCTATAATAGGATCACCTTTGGTAGAATTATTACGTGGAAGTGCTAGTGTGGGCCAGTCTACTTTGACTCGTTTTTATAGTTTACATACTTTTGTATTGCCTCTTCTTACTGCCGTATTTATGTTAATGCACTTTCCAATGATACGTAAGCAAGGTATTTCGGGTCCTTTATAGAGAAGGCAGATCATAGATATTTGTAATTTATCATATCGGGGAGGAACAAGAGTCTTTCATTGCTACAAATATGGATTATTTACAAATAAGGCATGTTATTTGGATACTTCTATTCAACTCTGAAGTATTGTTTATTTGATACGAATCAAATAGTTGAAGTATATTTTTTTAAAAGAGGATGGATTATGGGAGTGTGTGACTTGAACTATTGATTGGTCCATGCAGATATATGATTTTATCCGCCACGTTGGAATTCACAACCTAACGTGTCTCCGCATCCAACCATCACGTCAGTCCCTTTATGTAGCATAGGATAGGCCGGTTCGCTTGAGGAGAATATTTTCTATGATCATACCCGAATCATGTCATGCATGAACAGGCTCCGTAAGATCCCTAGAATAGAATGATCCAATGTTCTATTTATTCCATTTTTTTTTTTGATTTTTCTTTTTTTTTTTTTAGTAATTTTCTTATAATTAATTTATAGTATTAATATTTCTATTTCGTATTAATTTGATAGTAATCTTAGTAAGTTTTTTATAGTATGTAGATGCATTCATTCCCTCTGCATCGACCCTGAATCTATGATACTATTGGAGTTAAATAGGGGATCTAAAGAAGAACAGGGGCTAGACTTTATTAGTAACAAGTAAAAATTTTGTATTTTTGTATGTAATATGTAATACAATTGAGATGTTGTGGGGATAAATACCAACCAAAAGACATGAGACAATCCAAAAAGCACTTGATCATGATCAAATTTGTAAGCCTACTTGGATATTGAGCATTTCCTTGTTGCCAGAACTGAATTCTTTGCAATTAATAATGAATCGTTGAAACTCGGGGAAATGGAATTTGATAAATCTTTTCTTACATAGAGTCATTCTACATTCTATATCTACATTCTATATGTACATTCTATATGTAGATATATATGAAATATAGATCTTCTATGGACCTAATTTATGTTCTATGGATCTATTTCTGTGATTCTTTTGATTCTTGCTCGAGCCGGATGATAAAAAATTATCATGTCCGGTTCCTTTGGGGGATGGATCCACAAGAATTCACCTATCCAAATAACAAAGAAACCTGATTTGAATGATCCTGTATTAAGAGCTAAATTGGCTAAAGGGATGGGACATAATTATTATGGAGAACCTGCATGGCCCAATGATCTTTTATATATTTTTCCAGTAGTAATTCTAGGCACTATTGCATGTAATGTGGGTTTAGCAGTTCTAGAGCCGTCAATGATCGGTGAACCAGCGGATCCGTTTGCAACTCCGTTGGAAATATTACCCGAATGGTACTTCTTTCCCGTATTTCAAATACTTCGCACAGTACCCAATAAGTTATTGGGTGTTCTTTTAATGGTTTCAGTACCAATAGGATTATTGACAGTACCTTTTTTGGAGAATGTCAATAAATTCCAAAATCCATTTCGTCGTCCAGTAGCTACAACAGTCTTTTTGATCGGTACCGCAGTAGCTCTTTGGTTAGGTATTGGAGCAACTTTACCTATTGAGAAATCCCTAACTTTAGGTCTTTTTCAAATTGATTAAACCGTGAAATATCACGACATAGGTATCTAAGGAAGATCCAGAAGGGGATCTTCCTTAGATACATCAATCTTATTATGATCTATTCTGCAAATATATGGACCGTGTCGGAGATTACAAACTTATTCTATTCTTTAATTTATTTCTAAAAACTAAAAAAAAAAAAGAAAAAATTCCAATGGATTTAAAATGAAAACTTTTTCTTAGGTAAATTGATTGCAAAATGCTTCTGTAGAGTGCCCAATATCTGTTTTACATCTTCTATTCGAAAATATTTCATTTTCATAAGATCTTCTTGACTGTGACTCAAAAGGTCCAATAATGTATGTATATTGGACCTTTTGAGACAATTATAGGTCCTGGAAGACAATTCTGATTGGTCAATAAAAATACATGTCAATGGAATTCCTTTTTTGTTTTTCTTGAGATTAGTGAATCTGTCTTGAAAGGAAAAAAGGGGCAGATTCCATCTGTTTTCATTTTCCTCGAAATTCATGTCCTCTTCCTCTGCATGTAGAAAAGGAATCAATAAATCAATCAAATTACGAGAAGCCTCATAAAGTGCTTCTTTAGGAGTTAAACTTCCATTCGTCCATATTTCTAGAAAGAGTATCTCTTGTTTTTCATCCCCATTCCCATAAGAATGAATACTATGATTCGCATTTCGAACAGGCATAGATACAATATCTATAGGATAACTTCCATCGTGAGAGTCGTTTGTGGATTTCATACGATATCCGCGATCTCTCTTTATTTGTAATTCAATACACAAATCAATTGGTTCTGTCAGGTTAGCTATATGCTGTGTCGTATCAACTATTTCTACAGAAGGTGGTGAGATGATATCTTGAGCTGTTATGTATTTTGGACCCTTGACGCAAATGGATGCGTCCCTAATTCCATAGAGATTACTTCTCAATACAATCTCTTTCAAATTTATTAAAATCTCATGTACTGATTCTTCAATACCTGCTATTGTAGAATATTCATGCAGCACATTTTCAGATGTTGCACGTGTGATACATGTTCCTTCTATTTCTCCAAGTAAAGCCCTTCGCATGGCGATACCTATAGTATCGGCTTGACCTTTCATAAGCGGGGACAAAACGAAACGACCATAATAAAGACGCTTGCTGTCTACTCTTGATTCAACACATTTCCACTGTAGTGTTCGAGTGGATCCTGCTACTTCTTCTCGAACCATACTCTTATTTTTCTTTTATTTATGATTATTGGATCAGATCATTGAATCATTTATTTCTCTTGGAATCTCTTGAATTCTTATTTCTACACACGTCTTTTTTTAGGGGGGCGACATCCATTATGCGGCATGGGTGTTACATCACGTACGAAACTTAATAGCATCCCATTTCTACGAATGGCTCGTAATGCCGCATCTCTTCCGAGACCTGGACCCTTTATCATAACTTCTGCTCGTTGCATACCCTGATCAACTAATGTACGAATAGCATTAAATGCTGCGGCTTGAGCAGCATAGGGTGTTCCCTTTCTTGTACCTCTGAATCCAGAAGTACCTGCGGAAGCCCAAGAAACCACCCGACCTCGTACGTCTGTAACAGTTACAATAGTATTGTTGAAACTCGCTTGAACATGAATAACTCCTTTTGGTATTCTACGTTCACTCTTATTTGAACCAATACGTGCATTCTTACGTAAACCAATTTTTGCTATAGGTTTTGTCATATTTTATTAGATCATATTCATAAGAATAAAATAAAAAGAAAGAAGAATCAGAAATCTACATAAAGATACAGATAAAGGAATATCCATTTCATATGAAAACAAATTCTTTCTTCTTTCTTTTTACATGTACATGTAACATGTACATGAGTTTTTCTTTTAAAAAGTTCTTGATTTAAAACTTGAGAAGGATTACCCCTGTCTCTGTTTATGTCTCGGATTGGAACAAATGACTCTAATTCGCCCCCGCCTACGAATCAAGCGACATTTTTCACAAATTTTACGAACAGAAGCCCTTATTTTCATATTTATCATTCCTTATTTTCATTCTGAATCTATTTTTTTTTTTTTTTGAAAAAAAAAATCAGTTTATTGCATTTTTGAACTTCAAATTATATCCCTACGAAAAGGATGTTTAAAAGAATGATCTAATCGTTCGAATCTTTTTTGCGAAGTCTATAAATTATACGTCCCCTGGTTGAATCATAACGGCTCATTTCAATTTTGACTCTATCTCCGGGTAGTATACGTATAAAACTGCGCCGGATTCTTCCTGAAATATAACCTAGAATTAGATCTTCATTATCTAACTGAACTCGGAACATACCGTTGGGAAGTGATTCAGTAATTAAACCCTCATGAATTAATTTTTGTTCTTTCATTCCAGGGAACCCCCTTTAAGTATCAACTAATAGAGGAAGAGTTCTATAATTCACTTCTCCTCTCTATTTTACAAATAGTAAGTTCGAGAGAAAATTAGGGTACCCAGGAGAATCACCATATATAACACAAAATTTCTCCTCCAATTTTTTCTAGTCGAGCTTCTCGATCTGTCATTATACCTCGAGAAGTAGAAAGAATTACAATTCCCATTCCGCCTAAAATCTTAGGAATTCGTTGATAGTTGGAATATATTCGTAGACCGGGTCGGCTGATACGCTTTAAAATTATTTTATTACCTTTCCTAGTCTTTCTATGTCGTAAGGTTAAAACCAAGAATTTTTTTTGATTTTCTTGATGTTTTCGAACATTTTCAATAAAACCTTCTCGTAAAAGTATTTTCACAATGTTTTTAGTGATATTAGTAGATACTATTTGAACTCTTCCCTTTTGATCTATGTCAGCATTTCTTATAGAAGTTAATATATCGGCAATAATGTCCCTACCCATGACGAACTATAGTTATTGGTGCCTCCTAATTTTGATATAATCAACATGCTTCTTTTTTGTTTTATTTTTTATTGAATTTTTTTTTTTGAAATTCTTAAATTATAAAAAATTATTAGAAATTTAAAGTATATGCATGAGATACAATCTATTCTATCTATTCTATTAATCGAATTTATTTCAGATATTTGAATATTATAAATATAAATATTCCATATATATATATAGATAGGATATATCCTATTTTTCATCTATAAGACTTCAGGTGCTAATGAAACTATTTTAGTAAAATTCAATTGTCGCAATTCTCGAGCAATCGCACCAAAAATTCGAGTTCCTTTTGGATTTCCTTCTTGATCAATGATAACCGCTGCATTGTCATCATATCGTATTATCATGCCATTATCACGTTTGAGTTCTTTACACGTGCGTACAATCACAGCTCTAATTATTTCTGATCTTTCTATAGGCATGTTGGGCACTGCTTCTTTGATTACAGCAACAATAACATCGCCAATATGAGCATATCGGTGATTACCAGTTCCTATGATTCGAATACACATCAATTCTTGAGCTCCACTGTTATCCGCTACATTCAAAAGGGTCTGAGGTTGAATCATATCATTTTTATTTTAATCTCTTATTTCAATGCAAGGGATAATGGAAAAAAGAAATATTGTCTGTCCAGAGATAAAGAAATCCGTGGTTGTTTTTTCATTCTCAATACTCCTTCTTCTTTTACTTTTGTTTACCTATCCTGAAATAACAAATTGAGTTCGTATAGGCATTTTGCATGCAGCTATTTCCATAGCAGCTTTGGCTACAGTTTCTGATACTCCACTCATTTCATAAAGTATTCGGCCCGGTTTAACAACAGATACCCAATATTCGGGGGATCCCTTGCCCGAACCCATACGTGTTTCTGTAGGTCTTACAGTAACAGGTTTGTCGGGAAAGATACGTACCCATATCTTTCCACCACGACGCGCATATCGTGTCATTGCTCTTCGCCCTGCTTCTATTTGTCTAGCTGTGATCCAAGCAGGTTCAAGTGCCTGAAGAGCGTATCTGCCAAAACAAATATGATTGCCTCGGCAAGATATTCCTTTCATTCTACCTCTATGTTGTTTACGAAATCTGGTTCTTTTGGGGTTATAGTTGATGGTTATTTCTGAATTCCATCTCTACTGCAAAGCTGGACATGAGAGTTTCTTCTCATCCAGCTCCTCGCGAATGAAATGATTCAATAATATTACATATACACATGTATTTATGTATTTCATTCTAAGAAAGAATATACTAATTTTTTTTATATTGAATTTGTTACATAGGTAGTTATATATATAATGCTTCTTTCTTTTATCAAAATTTCTAAAGTATTTTACTTTACCTCTATTGAATTTACTTTACCTCTATTGAATCACGCCAACAGTCATCCAATAAATAAAATTCTTTAATTAAATAAAAAGAAAGAAAGGTTTCGCGGGCGAATATTGACTCTTTCCTCCTTCATTTGTAGGGTCAATTCATGACCATTTAGAAGAAAAAATCCATTTTTTCTTGGTTCATTCCGCCATCCTACCCAATGAATCATTAGGATTGATTCGTTTTCAAGAAAATCCTATGTAATCACAGGTTCCATCGTTCCCATAGCTTCTCTATTAATGCTTAGGCCTGAACTCTGCAATGGAGCTCTCAACAAAATCTTTTCTTTGTTTCCGAGTCAATCTCCTCAGTTTTTATTAACTCGAAGCTCAATTCAATTATTCTCTATTTTTTATTATTTCTATTATCTATTTTTCTATCTTTGATATCTTATTATTTCTTTATCTATCTTATTACATACATAATAGACTGACTATATTATCCATATTGATTAGATTATTTAGATTATTATTTTAATTTAATTTTTTTTATTATATTTCTTATATTTTCTTCTATGTTTCTATTTTCTTTTTAGTTTTTATTTATATATTTCTTATTCTATTGTAATTGTATATTTTGTATTTTTATTTGATGTTGATGCTTTATAACACTGCCTTTTTTATGGGGTAATTCTTCATAAACCATACATATGGGAATCATATATCATTGAGATCTTTATTCTCTCTTTCTATCATCCTTCCTTTTTTCCACATCCCTTTTTTTCACAATTCATAATCAGATTTCTTTTTTATGAAAAGAATTTCAGTTGCTACAACTATATGATCGATTCAGTCATATAGTGACTGTTTCTTGGGATCTCGACAATACGAAGCAATAAGTTGGTTATTAGTTTTGAGTTTCTTTAGTTTTTATAGTTACTAAGTTTATAGTCGGGTCAGCCTTTTTTTTTTTCAATCTCAATTCTCAACTCTAAAGAAAAAATTAACGAGTCACACACTGAGCATAGCAATTATACTAAAATCTAAATTAAATTTAAATAAAGGGTAAATCAAATTTTTATTCAACCTTATATAATTAGAATTGTTCGTTTTTATTTGATTAAGAAAAAGAAGAAAAAAGTTTCTCAATTTTTTCTATCGATGAGCAGAATGGCGAGATAAAGAAAGGTCCATTATTCTTATTTTCTTATTCTTGGTTTACAAATATCCAAATTTTGATGCCTAAGACTCCATAGATAGTTCTAATTGTATGGGAACAGTGATCAATTTTAGCGCGAATTGTTTGTAAAGGAACCCTGCCTTCTCTGATCCATTCGACACGTGCAATCTCTTTTCCGTCGATACGCCCTGCAATTTGCACTTGAATTCCTTTTGTACCCGTTTGTTCAGTTAATTCAATAGCTTTTTTCATTGCCTTTCGAAATGAGACTCTATTTTTTAATTGTAAAGCTATATATTCTGCAAGAATATTAGGTTGTCCATAAGGCTTTTCAATTCTTGTGATAGCAATGTTGAGTCTCCGATTTACAGAATGAAACTCTTTTTCTACATTCATCTGTAATTCTTCAACTCCCCGTGTTCGTCCTTCTATTAATAAATTGGGAAATCCAATATAGATTATGACTTGAATCAAATCTATTCTTTTTTTAATTCCTATACGGACAATTCCTTCTAAACCCGAGGATATTTTCTTATTTTTTTTTACATAGTCCTTAATACAATTCCGTATTCTTTCATCTTCTTGTAGACCCATGGAAAAATTCTTTGGTTTTGCGAACCAAAAAGAATGATGACTTTGAGTTATTCCAAGTCTGAAACCAAGTGGATTTATTTTTTGTCCCATATTTTTCTATTATTTTTCCATCCATTTTTTTCTAAATAGGAATCTAAATTTTAGATTTTTCTTTTAAAAAAATCTTTATATGACAAGTGGTTTTTTTTATCAGATAATTACGTCCTCGAGCCCGGGGTCTTAACTTTTTCACAATAGCACCTCTATTGACTTCAGCTTTACTAATAAATAAATCAGCTTCATTCAAACCCATATTATGACTAGCATTTGCTGCTGCAGAATAAACTAATTTTAAAATTGGATAAGATGCCCAATAAGGCATTAGTTCCAGTATCATGAGTGTTTCCTCATAAGAACGTCCGCGAATCTGATCAATTACTCTTCGTGCTTTGAAAACAGACATACATATATGTTGAGCTAAAACTTTTGCTTCTCTATCCGAATTTTTGTTCTTTATCATAAAA